TAGTAGCGGTTCTTATATATCGTATTAACAATCGAAAGATGGTCGAAAGAAAAAATATCTATTTGACAGGGCTTCTTCCTATACCTATGAATTCCATTGAACCCAGAAATGATACATTGGAAGAATCTTTTGAGTCTTCCAATATCAATACGTTGATTGTTCCGCTCCTGTATCTTCCAAAAGGAAAAAAGATCTCTGAGAGCTCTTTCCTGGATCCGAAAGAGAGTATTCGGGTTCTCCCAATAACTAAAAAGTGTATCATGCCTGAATCTAACTGGGGTTCGCGGTGGTGGAGGAACTGGATCGTAAAAAAGAGGGATTCTAGTTGTAAGATATCTAATAAGATATCTAATGAAACCATCACTGGAATTGAGATCTCATTCAAAGAGAAAGATATCAAATATCTGGAGTTTCTTTTTGTATATTATATGGATATGGATGATCCGATCCGCAAGGACCATGATTGGGAATTGTTTGATCGTCTTTCTCCGAGGAAGAGGCGAAACATAATCAACTTGAATTCGGGACAGCTATTCGAAATCTTAGTGAAAGACTGGATTTATTATCTCATGTTTGCTTTTCGTGAAAAAATACCAATTGAAGTGGAGGGTTTCTTCAAACAAGAAGGGGCTGGGTCAACTATTCAATCAAATGATATTGAGCATGTTTCCCATCTCTTCTTGAGAAACAAGCGGGCTATTTCTTTGCAAAATTGTGCCCAATTTCATATGTGGCAATTCCGCCAAGATCTCTTCGTTAGTTGGGGGAAGAATCCGCACGAATCGGATTTTTTGAGGAACCTATCGAGAGCGAATTGGATTTGGTTAGACAATGTGTGGTTGGTAAACAAGGATCGGTTTTTTAGCAAGGTACGGAATGTATCATCAAATATTCAATATGATTCTACGAGATCTAGTTTCATTCAAGTAACGGATTCTATCCAATTGAAAGGATCTTCTGATCAATCCAGGGATCATTTCGATTCCATTAGGAATGAGGATTCGGAATATCACACATTGATCAATCAAAGAGAGATTCAACAACTAAAAGAAAGATTGATTCTTTGTTGGGATTCTTCCTTTCTTCAAACGGAACGAACAAAGATAGAATCAGAGCGATTCCCTAAATTCCTTTCTGGATTTTCCTCAATGTGCCGACTATTCATGGAACGTGAGAAGCAGATGAATAATCATCTGCTTCCGGAAGAAATCGAAGAATTTCTTGGGAATCCTACAAGAGTGAATCGTTCTTTTTTCTCTGACAGATGGTCAGAACTTCATCTGGGTTCGAATCCTACTGAGAGGTCCACTAGAGATCAGAAATTGTTGAAGAAAGAACAAGATGTTTCTTTTGTTCTTTCCAGGCGATCGAAAAATAAAGAAATAGTTAATATATTCAAGATAATTATGTATTTACAAAATACCGTCTCAATTCATCCTATTTCATCAGATCCGGGATGTGATATGGTTCCGAAGGATGAACTGTCCCGTTCCAATAAGATTTTATTCTTGAACAAAAATCCGTTTTTTGGTTTATTTCATCTATTCCATGACCGGAACATGGGGGGATACACGTTACACCACGATTTTGAATCACAAGAGAGATTTCAAGAAATGGCAGATCTATTCACTCTATCAATAACCGAGCCGGATCTGATGTATCATAAGGGATTTGCCCTTTCTATTGATTCCTCCGGATTGGATCAAAAACAATTCTTGAATGAGGTATTCAACTCCAGGGATGAATCGAAAAATAAATCTTTATTGGTTCTACCCCCTCTTTGTTATGAAGAGAATGAATCTTTTTATCGAAGGATCATCAAAAAATGGGTCCGGACCTCTTGCGGGAATGATTTGGAAGATCCAAAACCAAAAATAGTGGTATTTGCTAGCAACAACATAATGGAGGCAGTCAATCAATATAGATTGATCCGAAATCTGATTCAAATCCAATATAGCACCTATGGGTACATAAGAAATGTATTGAATCGATTCGATCGCAACTTCGAATATGGAATTAAAAGGTATCAAATAGGAAATGATACTCTGAATCATAGAACTATAATGAAATACACGATCAACCAACATTTATCAAATTTGAAAAAGAGTCAGAAGAAATGGTTCGATCCTCTTATTTTGATTTCTCGAACTGAGAGATCCATGAATCGGGATCCTAATGCATATAGATACAAATGGTCCAATGGGAGCAAGAATTTCCAGGAACATTTGGAACATTTCATTTCTGAGCAGAATAGCCGTTTTCAAGTAGTGTTCGATCGATTACGTAATAGCCGTTTTCAAGTAGTGTTCAATCGATTACGTATTAATCAATATTCGATTGATTGGTCTGAGGTTATCGACAAAAAAGATTTGTCTAAGTCACTTTGTTTCTTTTTGTCCAAGTTACGTCTATTTTTGGCCAAGTTTCTTCTCTTTTTGTCTAAGTCACTTCCTTTTTTCTTTGTGAGTTTCAGGAGTATCCCCATTCATAGGTCCGAGAT